AATAAGATGCCTGATTAAAAGGGTTATTTTGATAGAATAAATTATGTATTTTATACTCTTATTATACTATTTAGAATTTAACTAATCTGTGAAATTCAAAATTTCAAGTGCAACTTACACTAAAGTATAAAAAGGTAAGCTAAAGTCAAGCTATTAGGTTCATACCCTAAATATAGATTAATTCTCCTTTTTAATTAAAATATATAATAAAAAAAAACTATTTCTAATTATAATTTTACTTTCTACGATAATGATAATATCATCAACAAAATGATTATCAATATGATTAGCTATAGAAATTAATCTAATAATAACTATTCCATTAATTTTTAGAGTAAAAAATAAAGAAATTTCTGAAAAAACCATAATTTATTTTTTAACACAAACTATAGCCTCAATTTTATTCTTAATGATAGTTATTTCTAAAAGAATAAATATAGGAATATTTTTTATTAAAAGTTTAATAACTTTAAGAATAATAATTAAATTAGGGGTACCCCCCTTCCATCTATGAATACCAGAAATATTAAATAAAATAAACTGAATAATTATATTTATTATAATTACTATCCAAAAAATTAACCCATTAATAATTATTAGTCAATTAATAGAAAAAACTTTAATTTTCCCATTAATTATAATTGTTTCCTCAACTTTAGGGTCAATTAGCGGTATCAATCAAATTTCTATAAATAAAATTATAGCATTTTCATCAATTAATCATCTAAGATGAATTATAATATGTATAATAAATAATAATAATCTATGGATAAAGTATTTCCTTATTTATATATTAATTACACTAGCACTATGTACCATATTTAATAAAAATTTAGTATTTTTTATTAATCAAATAAATATAAATTTACCAACATTTATAAAGGTAATAATTATATTAATAATATTAAATTTAGGGGGACTCCCTCCTCTACCCGGGTTTTTTATAAAATGAATAACTATTGAATCAATTTTAAATATCCCATCAAGATATTTAACAATAACATTAATAATATTTTCATCAATAATTACCCTTCTATTTTATATACGAATATCATATTACATAATAATAACACAATCTATAAATCTCAAATTTATATTACACAATAAAAATTATAGGTATAAAAACTTATATATTTTACTTATAATAAATTTACTATTACCTATAATAATTTTGGTTTAAAACCTTAAGTTAATACAAACTATTAACCTTCAAAGTTAAATATATATTATAAATAATTTAGGTTTTAGTAAAAATACACCTTTAAATTTGCAATTTAAAATCATTAATTATGAATATAAAACCTATAAATTGATAAGAAAGTTTAAAACTTATATATAAATTTACAATTTACAACCTATAATTCAGCCACCTTATCATGATCAAATGATTATTTTCGACCAACCACAAAGACATTGGAACACTATATTTCATCTTTGGTATATGAGCAGGAATAGTAGGAACATCAATAAGATGAATTATCCGTATTGAATTAAGACAACCAGGGTCATTTATTGGAAATGACCAAATTTATAACGTAATTGTTACAGCACATGCATTTGTAATAATTTTTTTTATAGTAATACCAATTATAATTGGTGGATTTGGTAACTGACTTGTACCCTTGATAATTGGGGCACCAGATATAGCATTTCCGCGAATAAATAACATAAGATTCTGATTATTACCTCCTTCATTAACATTATTAATTATAAGAAGAATAGTAGAAAGAGGGGCAGGAACAGGATGAACAGTCTACCCACCTTTATCTACAAATATCTCACATATAGGTCCTTCAGTAGATATAGCAATTTTTTCTTTACATTTAGCCGGAGTGTCCTCAATCTTAGGAGCAATTAATTTCATTACAACTGTAATTAATATACGACCAAAAGGAATATCTTTAGAAAAAACCCCGCTATTTGTATGATCAGTTATAATTACAGCAGTTCTATTACTACTATCATTACCCGTTCTAGCAGGTGCTATTACTATACTACTTACAGACCGTAATTTCAACACATCATTCTTTGATCCATCTGGGGGAGGTGACCCTATTTTATACCAACATCTATTCTGATTTTTCGGACACCCTGAAGTTTATATTTTAATTTTACCAGGATTTGGGTTAATTTCACATATAGTAACCTCAGAAAGAGGAAAAATAGAAACCTTTGGTTCACTAGGTATAATTTATGCTATAATATCAATTGGGTTATTAGGTTTTATTGTCTGAGCACATCATATATTTACAGTAGGAATAGATGTAGATACACGAGCATACTTTACATCAGCAACAATAATTATTGCCGTGCCAACTGGAATTAAAATTTTTAGCTGACTAGCAACAATGCATGGTGCAAAAATTAAATTTTCCCCAACCATATTATGAAGAATAGGGTTTGTATTTCTATTTACTATCGGGGGATTAACAGGAGTAATTCTAGCTAATTCCTCAATCGATATTATTTTACATGATACATACTACGTGGTTGCTCATTTCCATTATGTATTATCTATAGGAGCAGTATTCGCTATTATAGGAAGATTTATTAACTGATACCCACTGATAACCGGATTATCTATAAACCCTACATGATTAAAAATTCAATTCTTCTCTATATTTGTGGGGGTAAATTTAACCTTTTTTCCACAACACTTTTTAGGATTAAGAGGGATACCTCGACGATACTCAGATTATCCTGATTCATTCTTAACATGAAATGTAATTTCGTCAATTGGTTCTACAATCTCCACAATTAGAATTATATTATTTATCATAATTATTTGAGAAAGACTAGTTTCCAAACGACAAATTTTATTCAATGAAAATTTATCATCAAATATTGAGTGATTACAAAATTACCCACCTAATGAACACTCATATCAAGAATTACCAAGAGTTACTATTATTTAATTTCTAATATGGCAGAATAGTGCAGTGAACTTAAGATTCAAAAATAAAGATTTATCTTTTATTAGAAATACCAATATGATCACAAATAAATCTTCAAGAAGCAAATTCACCACTTATAGAACAATTAATTTTCTTTCACGATCACACCTTAATAATCTTAATTATAATTACAACTATAGTAACATATATTTTAACATCAACCATCACTAATAAATTTATCAATCGATCCCTCCTAGAAAGTCAAAAAATTGAATTAATTTGAACAATTATACCAGCAGTTACTTTAATTTTTATTGCCCTACCTTCACTACGAATTTTATATTTAATAGATGAAATTAATGAACCCTTATTAACAATTAAATCTATTGGGCACCAATGATTTTGATCATATGAATATTCAGATTTTAAAAATATTGAATTTGATTCATATATAAAACCAACAAATGAATTAAGAGAAAACGAATTTCGATTACTAGAAGTAGATAACCGTGTAATTTTACCTATAAAAACTCCAATTCGCATATTAATTACATCACTAGATGTAATTCATTCATGGACAATTCCTAGATTAGGAATCAAAATTGATGCAACCCCAGGACGACTAAATCAAGGAATAATTTTTATAAACCGTCCTACAATTATATACGGGCAATGTTCTGAGATTTGCGGTGCAAACCACAGATTTATACCTATCGTTATTGAATCAACATCAATAGATTTATTTATTAAATGAGTTAAAAACTATTCATTAAGTGGCTGAAAGTCAAGCAATGGTCTCTTAAACCAATAAATGGTAACTTACAAATACCCTTAATGAAAACTAAGAAAGATTAATTTAATAAAAATATTATCTTGTCAAGATAAAAACACATACAAATATTGTATCTTTCTATACCTCAAATAGCTCCAATATGATGAACCACAATTTATATAATAACAATTATAATATTGATATTAACTATAATCATAATATATTTTTTAAAAAATAATTCTACGAGAATAGAAAATACAAATAATTTAAAAATTAAAAATATAAACTGAAAATGATAAACAACTTATTTTCAACATTTGACCCTTCTACCTCAATAAAGTTATCAACAAATTGAATTAGAATATTACTATTAACTAGTATTATTCCAATAAAATTCTGAATCAAAAACTCACGAATTTATAATATAATATTTATTATTATAAATGTATTAAATAAAGAATTAAAAATATCCCTAAATAATAAAAGAAAAGAAATTATTGTTATAATATTAACATTATTTATATTTATTTTAATTAATAACTTAATAGGTTTATTACCATATATCTTTACAGCTACGAGACATATATCTGTAAATATAAGAATAGCCCTACCAATATGACTATCAATTATACTATTTGGTTGAATTAAAAAAACAAAAATGATATTAGTTCACTTAACACCTTTAGGAACACCAGAACCATTAATACCTTTTATAGTAATAATTGAAATAATCAGTAATATAATTCGTCCAATTTCATTATCAGTACGACTAACTGCAAATATAATCACAGGTCATCTTTTAATAACTTTATTAGAAACATCAATAACAATCAATAATACACCTGTATTATTAATACAATTAGTATTAATAACATTCGAAACAGCAGTAGCATTCATCCAAGCATATGTATTTATAATATTAATAACACTTTACATTAGAGAAGTAAATTATGACAACACATAATAATCAACCATTTCATCTAGTAAACTATAGACCTTGACCTTTAACAGGATCAATCGGAGCGTTAACAATAACATCAGGACTTACTATAATATTTTTAAATAAAAATATATACTTAATAAACCTAGGTATAATAATTAATTTATTAACTATATATCAATGGTGACGAGATATCTCTCGGGAAGCTACATATCAAGGATTACATAACTCTATAGTAATTAAAGGTATAAAAATCAGAATAATCCTATTTATTATATCAGAAATTATATTTTTTGTATCATTTTTTTGAGCATTTCTTCATAGAAGTTTAGCACCAACAATTGAAATTGGAATAAAATGACCCCCATCAGGAATTTATACATTTGACCCTACTCAAATTCCCTTATTAAATACAATAATTCTATTATCATCAGGCATAACAGTAACATGAGCACATCATAGATTAATTTTTAATGATTACAAACAAACAAAAATAGGTTTATACTTTACAGTAATATTAGGGGGTTTATTTACTATCCTTCAAGGATATGAATATATTGAAGCAAAATTTACCATTAGTGACTCCGTATATGGATCCTGTTTTTTCTTAGCAACAGGGTTTCATGGAATTCATGTAATTATTGGAACCTTATTTTTAACAGTATGTTTATTACGTCATAATATAAATCATTTCTCAAAAAACCACCATTACGGATTTGAAGCAGCCTCATGATACTGACACTTTGTAGACATTGTCTGATTAATATTGTATATTATAATTTACTGATGAGGTAGTTATTCTTTTAGTATATAAAATATATTTAACTTCCAATTAAAAGATCTTAAAAAAGAAAGAATAATTATTATATTAATATTTATATTTATATTAACAATAACACTATCAAGAGTAATAATCATTTTATATAGAATTATTAATAAAAAAATAATTATAGAACGAAACAAAATAACTCCTTTTGAATGTGGATTTGACCCAAAGAGATCCTCACGAATTCCATTTTCTATTCAATTCTTCCTAATCGGAATTTTATTCTTAATCTTTGATGTAGAGCTAGTAATAGTATTACCAATTATCATTACATTAAAAAATAGAAACTTCAACCTATGAGTAATTACTAGAATTACACTAATTATAATCCTAATTATAGGGTTATATTACGAATGAAAAAATGGAGTAATTCAATGAATTAACTGAGATTATAGTTAATAATAACATTTAATTTGCAATTAAAAATTACCTATAAGGTTATTCTCATTAAAGTAATGAAGTAAAAATTACATTTAGTTTCGGCCTAAAATTAGAGATTATTTCCTCCTTACTTTTAATTGAAGCCAAAACTAGAGGCAATTTATTGTTAATAAATGTATTGATATCCAAATATCCAATTAAAAGAGAAAGATGTTTCCTAAGGAAGCTGCTAACTATCCTTATTAATGGTTAAATTCCATTATTCTCTTATTTATATAGTTTAATAAAAACATTTCATTTTCAATGAAAAGATAAAAATTAATTTTTATAAATTTATTTAAAAAGATTATCTTATCTTAATATCTTCAATATTACACTTTAAAATTAAGCTATTTAAATTAAATATAAAAATAAATTATAATTAAAAAGAAAGACAACATATAATACTTTAAATTATTAAAAACAAGTAAATTTAATTTTACTCTAAAAAAAGAAATCAAAGAAGATAAATAAGAAGAAATATAATATTCACCTCAACTATTATCGATTAAATTCTTATAAGAAAGAGACATTTTATAAAACCCTAAGTTAAAAAAAATACTCCCTAAATAATTTAGATATCATATCTTACCTAAAAAACTAAATAAATTAATAAATTTTAAATCATTATTTATAAAATAAATAAATATACCCATAAATATAAAAATCAAAACAAAAATCTTTTCATAAAAAGGAAAAAAATTGATTAAAGGACTTTCAAAAACTAGCCAAGAATATATTGATCCAAAAATAATAGAAAATAACACCAAAATAATAAAAGAAATATATGATCTAAAACCTTCCCCTAAAGAACGAAAAGTTAAATTATTAATTCCACTAATTAATAAATAGTTTATTAAACGAATAGTATAACAAACTGTTATAGAAATAGATAAAAAATAAATAAGTATCTTTGAAAAATTAACATTTTCATACAAAAAAAATTCAACAATTATATCCTTAGAATAAAAACCAGATATAAAAAATAACCCACATAAAGATAAGTTTGAAATTAAAAAACAAGTACATGTATAAGGCTTTTCAGTATACACCCCACCCATATAACGAATATCCTGATTATCACATATACTATGAATAATTAAACCAGAACATATAAACAATAATGATTTAAAAAAAGCATGACTCAACAAATGAAAAAAAGACAAATCAAAGTTACCTAAAAATAAAACTCTTATTATCAATCCTAATTGGCTTAAAGTTGAAAAAGCAACAATTTTCTTTAAATCAAATTCAAAATTAGCCCCAACTCCAGCTATAAATATAGTTAAAACAGAAATAATAAAAAAATAATCAAGTAAAGATCTTGAAATAATTAAATTACCAAAACGAATTAATAAGTAAACACCAGCAGTAACTAAAGTAGAAGAATGAACCAAAGAAGACACGGGGGTTGGTGCTGCTATAGCAGCAGGAAGTCAAGAAGAAAAGGGAATCTGAGCTCTTTTAGTGAAAGAAGCTAGAACAATCAAAAAAGATAGATAGAATAATCAATCATAACTTTTTTCCAGATAATAAAGAAAATGAAAACTCCCAAAATTAAAAATCCACCCAATACCAATTAAAATAAAAACATCACCAACACGATTTGTTAAAATAGTCAATATACCAGAAGAATATGATCTAGAATTTTGAAAATAAATTACCAAACAATAAGATACTAAACCTAAACCATCTCAACCTAATAAAATTCTAATTATATTTAAAGAATAAATTATTAATATTATTGAAACAACAAATAAAAAAACTAAAAACAAAAATCGTAATTTATAATTATCATATATTATATAATCATTACTATATAAAATTACTATAGAAGAAATAATTAAAACTACACCAGAAAACATAAGAGATATTCAATCAATATATAAAGTTATAGAAACAGAAACAGAATTTATTCTAAAAACTTCCCAGTCTAATATATAAGAAATTGTATTATTCAAATATCAAACTGAAGATAAAATTAAAATTAATGATACAAATAATAGTAAAAAAGAAATAAATAGATACATTGATTTAAGGAAAAATAATTTCACCTTTAACACCACAAATTAATATTCTAAATAAACTACTTAAACTTAAATCAAACTTATAAAAATAATAAACTTTAAAGAAAAAATATTAAGAGGTAATAAATGATTAAAAATAAGTATATATTCGCGTATTAAACAATTATTAATAAATAAGTTAAAACCAGAAACAGAGCCATGATTAACAAAAGAAAATAAATATATACTATAAACACAAGCTATAAATGATATAAACATTAAAAATAAAATACAAGAATTAGATCAACCAACCAAACAAATAATTAACATTAGCTCACCAAATAAATTTAAAGATAAAGGTCTCCCTATATTATTTGAACATAAGATGAATCAAAATAAACACAATCTAGGTATAAAAATTATAAAACCTTTATTTATTAATAAATTACGACTCCCAGAACGTTCATAAATAATATTTACTAAACAAAATAAGCCAGAAGAACATAAACCATGGGCTAATATTAATACATAAGACCCCCATAACCCCCAAGATGAAAGAGAAAAAATACCCATAATTGATATTGCTATATGACAAACAGAAGAATAAGCAACTAAAACCTTTATATCTAATTGTGTACAACAAATTATCCCACAAAAAACTCCACCTAATAATCTTAATGATAGAATATACACTCTATATAAATTAAAATAATCATATAAGAATATAGAAACACGAATCAAACCATAACCCCCTAGCTTAAGTAAAACTCCAGCCAAAATTATAGAACCTGAAATAGGGGCTTCAACATGAGCTTTGGGGAGTCACAAATGAAATATCACCATAGGTATCTTAACTAAAAAAGCCAAAATAAAAGACAAAAATAAATAAACATTATACTCCAAAGAAATTAACCAAAAAAAAGAAGAACCTTTCTCGTTTAACAAATAAAAAATACCCAACAATAAAGGTAAAGATGCAAATAAAGTATAAAAAATAAGGTAAAACCCAGCGGTTAAACGCTCAGGTTGGTATCCTCACCCAAAAATCAAAAATAAAGTAGGAACCAATGAAGCTTCAAAAAAAAAATAAAATATAAATATAGAATCACTCATAAAAGAAAAACTCAAAAATAATAAAAGAAAAAAATTTATAAAAATAAATTCTTTTCTTTTATTAGAAGTTTTGTTACTGTATATTGATAAAATTATTAACCAAATAATTCAAAAAGTTAAAATAACAAACCCTCAAGAAATTAAATCCAACCCAAAAGAATATCTTAACAAAGATATAAAATTAAATCTATATCTTAATAATAAAAAGAAGCCTATTATAACAACAAAAATTATAAATATATAATAGTTATTATACATAATAATAGGAATCAAAAAAATAATACCAAATATTAAATTTATCATAATATTATATATAATGAATTAATTATGTCATTACCATGACTACGAATTAATCCAACCAAAATACCTAAACCCAAAGAACCCTCACAAACAATTATCACTAGAAATAAAACAATAAAATATATTTCATATATGTAAATAGTATAATTATAATATAACAATATATATATTATAACCATTAAAAATTCAATTCTAATTAGACTTAGTAATAAATGGTCTCGTATAGAAAATAAAACTATAAAACCACAAAAAAAAGAAATTATTAAATTGATTATAAAAATAGCTCTTATAGTTTAAAATAAAACATTGATTTTGTAAATCAGAGATAATAAAAAATATTTAATTGCTCAGCAGAGAAAACAAATTTCTTCTTTAATCTCCAAAATTAATATTTTTAATAAATTATCCGCTGTATTCTAATTAATACACTCTTAACTTTAATATTAATAGTAAGTTTTACATTTACAACTATAATAACACCTTTAAGAATAATTTTTATTTTAATTACACAAACATTTTTAATTAGATTAATTTCAGCCACATTAACATCAACATTTTGATATTCATATATGTTAATTTTAATCATAATTAGAGGATTACTAGTTATATTTATATATATAGCTAGTATTGCTTCAAACGAGAAATTTAAAATTTCAGCCAAAATTTTACCCTTAATTTTAACTTCAACTATATTATTATCTATTATAAACAAAAGAGAACTTTTTTTAGTATGAAAAAAAAACAATATAGAAAAAATAAATATTAACCAAGAAATTTTTTTTAATAAATTATTTAATACAAAATTTATTATCCCATCATTAACTTTAATTATACTATTATTTTTCATAATAATTATTATTTCATTTTTAATTTCAACAAATGAAGGGCCTATACGAAAAAGAAATTAATGAATAAAGCAATACGAAAAAGCCACCCTTTAATTAAAATTATAAATAATTCACTAGTCGATTTACCTTCACCATCAAGAATTTCATTATGATGAAATTTTGGGTCCTTATTAGGAATATGTTTAATAATTCAAATCATTACTGGGCTGTTTCTATCTATACATTATACAGCTAATATTGAACTAGCATTTGATAGAATTATACATATTTGTCGAGATGTAAATTATGGTTGGTTAATACGAAATATCCATATAAACGGGGCATCTTTATTCTTTATCTGTTTATATTTACATATTGGTCGAGGAATATATTATGGATCATACAAACTAATTGAAACATGAAATATCGGGGTAGTTATCTTTATTATGACTATAGCGACTGCCTTTTTGGGTTATGTATTACCTTGAGGTCAAATATCTATATGGGGGGCGACAGTAATTACTAACTTAATATCAGCCATCCCCTATTTAGGGGATTCTATTGTTAAATGGCTATGAGGAGGTTTTTCAGTTAGAAACGCCACACTAAATCGATTCTTTACATTACATTTTCTTATACCTTTTATAATCGCCGCTATAGTTATATTACACTTATTATTTTTACATACAACAGGTTCAAATAACCCTTTAGGATTAAATAGAAATCACGACAAAACACACTTTCACCCCAGATTTACTACAAAAGACATAATTGGTTTTATAACAACAATACTATTATTTGTATCAGTCAACTTAATTGAACCTTTATTATTATTAGACCCAGAAAATTTTACTCCAGCAAATCCTATAGTAACCCCTGTTCATATTCAACCAGAGTGATACTTTCTATTTGCTTATGCGATTCTTCGATCAATTCCTAATAAATTAGGGGGTGTAATTGCTATATTTATATCAATTTTAATATTAATGACACTACCTATTATTAATAAGGCTAAATTCCAAAGTCAGTCATTTTACCCACTCAATAAAATTATATTTTGGACTTTTATTTCAATTATAATTATATTAACATGAATTGGAGCCCGACCAGCAGAACAACCTTACATTATTACAGGGCAAGTTTTAACCGTAGTATACTTTTTATATTTTCCAATTAATTCAATAACATTTATTATTTGAGATAAAATTAATTATTAATCAAGTTAATTAACTTAATTAAAGTTTATATTTTGAAAATATACTATATAAGTTAAAGTCTTATATTAACTTAACCTAAATTAATGAAATAACTACCTAGCACTATTAAATTAATAAACCCAACAAAAAAAATAAAATAATTTAAACTTAAAGGCAAAAACAATTTTCAAGTAACATATATTAATTTATCATAACGAAATCGAGGTAAAGTAACACGTACTCAAATAAATCAAAAAGACAAAAAAATAGATTTAAAATAAAATGTTAAAGAATAAATGTCACAACCTAAAAACATAATAGAAGTTAAAAATCTTATAAAAATAATATTACCATATTCAGCTAAAAAAATTAAAGCAAACCCACCACCGCCATATTCAATATTAAAACCAGAAACCAACTCAGACTCCCCTTCAGCAAAATCAAATGGAGAACGGTTTACTTCTGCTAAACAAGTTCTTAACCAACAAAAAAATAAAGGTAGTCTAAAAAAAATAAATCACATATAACTTTGATAAATTATAAAATTTAATATATTAAACCCAAAAGTAAAAATTAATAAACAAATTAAAATTATTACCAAACTTACTTCGTAAGAAATCACTTGAGCTACCCCACGAAGTCTCCCTAAAAGGGAATAATTAGAATTTGAAGATCACCCACATAACAATAATCCATAAACTCCTATACTTGAACAACATAAAAAAAACAAAAATCCATAATTGAAATTAATTATATTTCTTATATAAGGGTATAAAGCTCAAATAAATAAAGAAATTATAAATATAAAAATAGGAGAGATAAGATAAATTAAATAATTAAAAAAAATTAAATTTACTTGTTCCCTAAAAAATAATTTAATACCATCAGAAAAAGGCTGAAGCAACCCTATAAAACCAACTTTATTAGGGCCCTTCCGCAATTGTATATAACTTAACACCTTACGCTCTAATATAGTTAAATAAGCAATAGAAATAAGTAATATAATAATTATAAATAAATAGTTTAAAGCAAACATCTGTTGTTTGTAAATTAATTTACATATATAAATCCTAAATTTATTACACTTCTCTGCCAAAACAACACAAATTATTTGTATTATTTGGTCCTTTCGTACTAAAATAATATAACTATTTATAGATAGAAACCAACCTGGCTCACGCCGGTCTTAACTCAGATCATGTAAAATTTTAAAAGTCGAACAGACTTAAAGTTGTAACTACTACACCACAATTTAATTTTAATCCAACATCGAGGTCGCAATCTTTCTTATTAATAAGAACTTACCAAGAAAATTACGCTGTTATCCCTAAGGTAATTTATTCTTATAATCCAAAATTTAGGATCATTAAATCATTAATTAATGATTTTCACTAATTATAGTTAATTAAATATAACAGTCACCCCAACTAAATTATTTAAATTATCATTTATAAATAACTACTAAATAAATATGATAAATATAATAATAAAATTCTATAGGGTCTTATCGTCCCATAAAAACATTTTAGCTTTTTGACTAAAAAATAAAATTTATAATACTTAAATTAAAAAAGTTAATTCATCGTTCAACCTTTCATTCTAGACCTCAATTAAAGGACAAATTATTATGCTACCTTTGCACGATAAATAACCGCGGCTATTTAAAATAATCATTGAGCAGGTTATACTAAATATTAAATTCAAATAGAAATGTTTTTATTAAACATTCGTGAATTAATTTTGCCGAATTCTTAAATTTAAATAATAAAATTACTAATTCTATAATTATTAATTCTAATTTAACATTAATTAGAATAACTATTTAAATTTTTAAATTATACTAAATCAATTGTAAAATAACTATTTTTATAAAAATATAAAAAAGGAAAATATTATTCCTAAATAAGTTATTAACAAAATAAAAATTATAAAAAATACTTAGAGCTTATCCCCTAAGTAATTTAATTTATATAAATGATTAATAAAAATAAATTTTTCATATAAATTTTAAATTAAATTTAATTTAAAAGTAACCAGATATATTTAAATTGAAAAGTATATAACAACTATATTTATATTAATAAATAATTTGATACTTATAAAATAATATAAATATATATCTTTAAATTTCGGGAATATTAAAATAATTAATTTATATTAAATAAACCCTGATACAAAAGGTACACTAATAATAGTTTCTTTTAAATAATTTATAAAAATCCTTCACAGTACAAAAACTATAATTATACTAATTTATTTCTATAAATTATACTAAAACTATATATTTTTATTTTAAAATAAAAATAATAAAATTAATTATTTAATTACTTCAAATTATCCTGATTTGAACAGGTTTACTATTAATGTAAATAATAGAGTTTCCCAGAAACATTAATTTGTAATTTTAACCAGGATTACTTTCCAGTAACCCTACTTTGTTACGACTTGTCCCAATATTTGAGAATGACGGGCGATATGTGCATAACCATAATAATTTCATTATAATAATTTAATTATAATTACAATTAAATCCAATTTAGTTAAAAATTAATACTTAATTAACACCATAATTAATATTAATGTAACCCATTAACACTTTATTATATTAAACCTTGACCTAACATTTTGAGAAAAAACTATTATAGAAAATATTCTAATAAAACATTCAATGATAGCGGTATATAAACCATAAATAAAGTAAAATTAATCGTGGTTTATCAATCACGCAACAGGTTCCTCTAAACAATTAACAATTACCGCCAAATCTATTTATTTTCTAGAAAATAACTATTACTAATAAAGTTTTAAATTTAAAAAATAAATAATAGGGTATCTAATCCTAGTTTTTAAGTTAATTTAATATATAATTTACCTTTATTTAATTTTATTTTAAAATTTCACTTAATAAAATAATCTTTTTATAAAAAAATAAAACTTAATACCTAACCAAAAAAACTAAAATTATACTATTAGAGTAACCGCAACTGCTGGCACTATATTTAGTTAGTATTTATAATTAATTTCTATATATTGCATAAACAATTAAATAATAATAAAAACTGAAACTTAATAAATTATTAATAATAGTATATTTTAAATATACTACTAATTCACATAAAACATTACATGTTTTGTAATAATTAACTTTAGTTTTAGTAACAAAATCAATTACTTTTTTTTACAAAAAAAAATCATTCCATTTGTATTAATTATATATCCCTCTACCCCCCTCACAGATCATACTAACTATTACATATAGTGATTATACTACTATATAAATATTTTAGATAATACATATATTAACTATAAACTTTGATAAAACTTCTAACTTTAACTTATAATAATTAAATTGTTTGCAATTAATTGATTTAATTTTAATATAATTGTTTATTTAACACACTTAGATGTTATAAAATACTTATTGGGTTTACACCTTAAAATTCTTCATATACTAAAGTTTTCCAAAACTTTATCTTTTATCCTAAATTCATTATTATTAATAGTCTTAGGTTAATACTATTATCTACTGGTGTAGAATAGATTCCATAAAATACTTACCGGACTTACGTCTATAAAACTTTTTATATACTAAAGTTTTCTAAAACTTTATTCTTAATCTTAAATTCATTATTACAATAGTCTTAGGTTAATACTATTATCTACTGGTGTAGAATAGATACCATAAAATATTCACATTTACTTATTAGACTGGGTATAGAGAGGGATTGTATTATCTACCTTTGGAGTTAGGGGGGGGGGTTCTTTCTTTATATAGAATATATATATTATATAAATAAAAATTAATTAATAACTTAATCCCCAATATTAAATTATTAACTAAAGATATATTTATATATAAATATAAATTATATAAGATAATATAATTTTAATTAATAACTTAACCCCCAATATTAAATCATTAATTAAAACTACATTATTTTTATTTTTTCATTAAAATTATAATTATTTAGCTATCTAAATTTCTATTAATTTTTTTTAAATTAAAAGCTTTGACCTTCTTGGTTTCTTTTTATACTACCCTAGTAACTTATTTTAATTAAGTTTTTATCTGAAATCTAAATTAATTCATTTTTAATTAAACTATTAACTTTAGATCAAATAAAAGTTAATTAACCACTTAAGTTAGCAACAATTTATTTTTAATTAAACTATTACCTTTAGATCAAATAAAAGTTAATTAACTACTTAAGTTAGCAACAATTTATTTTTAATTAAACTATTACCTTTAGATTATCTTTTTTCATTAAAATTATAATTATTTAGCTATCTAAATTTCTATTAATTTTTTTTAAATTAAAAGCTTTGACCTTCTTGGTTTCTTTTTATACTACCCT